GTGCGTATACACTTAACAAAACATCTTCTTCTTTGAACAATAAAGAGGGAAAGAAATAAAAAAAAGTCTAGTCTTTCTCAGTATCTATCTATAAAGATAGTAAGAGCTCATTCCATTGATTGAAATAGAAAATTTCGGAAGAATTTTAGGTTAGAAGAAATTTCCAATCATCGGAATCCCTTTCTTTTCGAAATACAAACACGGGATGAAATATCTCTTTGAGAGAAAGAGTATGATTCATATCATAGATAACTCCATTGGAGTCCAATGGGATTCAAAATTCAGAGATTTTGATTTTAAATAGTTCAAAACGCGTTGCAGAACGATCTATAAAACAATTGATACGGTTTGATTCCTCAACTCAATTAGTAGTACTTCTAGAGCCCACTTCTTCCCCACACTACGAGTGAAAGGGAAAATGTAAAGACTACCATTAAAGCAGCCCAAGCGAGACTTACTATATCCATGTGAATTATGTCCCCTATCTCTATAAATACGAAGGAATTTTTCCATTATTCCTCCCTAATAATAGTGGAATCCATGGCGCAGAGTCAAAAAGGGATTCTGACCGAACACTATCGAGAAACCAATCCAATAAATCGATTATGATTTCGAATCGGGAAAGATTAAACACAAGCAAAATACGTAGTAAGATCCGAAGGGAATGGGAACATGTAGGAATAATAAGGCCTATTCTTTTTTTGTTTTGTTGACCTTAGTAAGTTCTTTTTTTGTTTTGTTGACCTTAGTAAGTAAAAACAGACAAGGGAGAAATCACGAAAAACCAGAAATCTCTATCTATTACAGACCTCTATTTCCCCATTTGATCCGCTACCCTCCTTCCCCATTATCGCTCTGAAAGAGGGGGCTTGTCTAGGGGTTGCCGCAAAAAAATTCTTTCTGTTTGCCCCTTTTTCTATAAAAGTCAATTATCAATCCAATCTAATATTGGTTGGATACCTGAGCACTCGGAGATTCTCGCGAGTCCGTCGTATATTGCACCTCCTTCCAAAACTCTTAATTGAATCAGATTTCCTATTCAGGCTCCACAATCTGATTCAAGATCCAGTCATTAAACACTCCCTTAGTAATAGAAGGGAATCGTGAAGTCTTGATAGACCCTCTACCAGTAGATTCGAATATTTCCTTGAATCCTAGATGCGAAGGAGCATTCACACTCTTTTTGTTTAGAAAACCCTCAGACCACATGCTTAGAATCAACAAAGCATTAACAGTCTGTTTCCTCTGCTTCTAACGGGGAAGAATTCTGCGAGTTCTATAAGTGGAACCGAAGAGAAGAAGAAAGTGGAACCGAAGAGAAGAAGAGATTTCGAGTTTTTTTGTTGATCAGGCGACACCCGGATTTGAACTGGGGAAAAAGGATTTGCAGTCCCCCGCCTTACCACTCGGCCATGCCGCCAAAATAATACAAAATAGATGAAAATTTTCCCAGATTGCTGAAGTTTTATTGTACTTGGATTTTGACTCCTGTTTTCCTTAATCCTTTTCCTAAAAGAAAGACCCTTTTTGGATTTTATCCATCCCTTCGATTGATTGTATAGTATTGGAAAATCCACAATGCTAAAAACATTCTCTGGCTTTTCTATTGAGAAATCAAATGTGGATTTTCAGCCGACAAACTTGAACCATTAACTATTGACTGCTTAGTTCGAATTAATGACGATTCTGGGATTTGAATCACAAATTGTGTTTTCCTAATGACATAAGAAAATACAAATTGAGACAGAACTAATCAGTATTTATTTTTTCAATCAAAAAATCCTTCTCAATTTCAATTATAACAAAACATATCAGTATATGTAAACCCCAGAACATAAATTGTTACACAGATATCTATTATTTAGATATATTGTCTATAGGTAATTATCATAAAATTATCCTACTTCACTTCAATTTTGCATTAAATAGAAATTCTCTTTTGATAGAACACGACCCGGACTGTCCCGAATAGAACCAGCAATAAAAGAGAAGTCGGATATTATAGCTATCCGCATACGTGTTTAATAAGTGCAACCCTTCTTATACACTTCAAATCATATTCTATTCAAAAATCAGTAAAGTAAAGTAGAAATATTTCTCTTCTCTGCGAATCGTTTTTTTTTGAATAACGAAATCTCTAACATAAAGACGGTTAAGTGCTAAAAAAATGGATCCTATGTTGTTTCTGATTTTTCTGTCTTTGTATTTATCTCCCAAATACCGAATCCTTTTCTTTTTCTCAAATTCGAATATGTAATATCATAATAATGGTATAATTGAAATCCTTTTTGTTTTGCTATTATATACAAAACCTTATGACTTTAACTTTAATAAGTCTAAGTGACAGAATTCTGTTTCTAGGACTGTTTTATCAATTCCTTTCCATTTTGATCTGTTGCAACTTCCAATTTAAGTAGAAAATTCTCTTTATTCCTCCGTTCAAACGTAGTTCATACATTTCATTCCAAATATGGAGTTGGATAAAATTTCATGTGATTCA